TTCGTCCCCGCCTACGGATCAGTCGACATTTTTCACAAATTTTACGAACAGAGGCCCTTATTTTCATATTTGTTATTCCTTACCTTAATTCCGAATCCACTCTTTGGAAGAAAATAAGTCTCTTGAAATTTGGAACCAAAAATGGTATCCCCACGAAAGGGATGTTTCAAAAGCCGCCTACACCTAATTGTTCGAATCTTTGTTGCGAAGTCTATAAATTATACGTCCCCTGGTTGAATCATAACGACTTACTTCGATTTTTACTCTATCTCCGGGTAGTATCCGTATAAAACTCCGTCGGATTCTCCCCGAAACATAACCTAGAATCAGATCTTCATTATCTAAACGAACCCGGAACATACCATTGGGAAGTGATTCAGTAATTAAACCTTCATGAATCAATTTTTGTTCTTTCATTCCAGGTAAAACCCCCTTGAAGTATCAACTAATGAGGAGGAGTGATATTAAACAACCCGTCTTTCCTCTCTTTTTTCAAAAATTGGAAGTTACGGACCAAATTCGGATACCAGAGAAGGATCACCATATATAACACAAAACTTCTCCTCCAATTCTTTCTAGTCGAGCTTCTCGATCTGTCATTATACCTCTAGAAGTAGAAAGAATTACAATCCCCATTCCACCTAAAATCCTAGGAATTCGTTGATAGTTGGAATAGATTCGTAGACCGGGTCGGCTGATACGCTTTAAAATATTTCTATATGTTCCTTTCCTATTTCTTCTATGTCGCAGGGTTGAAACCAAGAAATATTTGTTGTTTTCCCGATGTTTCCTAACGCTTTCGATAAAACCTTCTCGTAGAAGTATTTTAACAACGCTTTTAGTGATATTAGTAGATACTATTCGAACCGTTCCCTTTTTGTCCATGTCGGCATTTCTTATAGAAGTTAATATATTGGCAATAGTGTCCCTACCCATGGCGAACTATAATTATTGGCGCCTCCTAGTTTTGATATAATCAACATGTTCCGTTTTTTTTTTCATTTTTTATTATTCATTAATGAGTTATTAAAAGTATATGCGTGAAACACAATCTACTAATTGATCTATTTCAGATACCCTACTATACCACATATCATGGTCTCATCTACTAGTATTATAATACTTCAGGGGCTAATGAGACTATTTTAGTGAAATTCAACTGTCTCAATTCCCGAGCGATCGCTCCAAAAACTCGGGTTCCTTTTGGATTTCCTTCTTGATCAATGACAACTGCGGCATTGTCATCATATCGTATTATCATACCGCTCTCACGTCTGAGTTCTTTACATGTACGTACAATTACAGCTCTGATCACTTCTGATCTTTCGAGAGACATATTGGGCACTGCTTCTTTGATTACAGCAACAATAACGTCACCAATATGAGCATATTGGTGATTACTAGCCCCTATGATTCGAATACACATCAATTCTCGAGCCCCGCTGTTGTCCGCTACATTCAAATGGGTCTGAGGTTGAATCATTTTTTTTGAATCTCTTCTTTCAATGCAAAGGTTGAGGGAAAAAAGAAAGAAATATTATTTGTCCAAAAATAAAGAAATCTGCGATTGTATTTTTCATTTCAAATATTCCTTTGGTTCTACACCCCTATCCCGCAATAATGAATTGCGTTCGTATAGGCATTTTGCACGCAGCTATTTTAATAGCTGCTCTGGCTACAGTTTCTGATACTCCGCCCATTTCATAAAGTATTCGACCTGGTTTAACAACAGATACCCAATATTCGGGAGATCCCTTCCCCGAACCCATACGTGTTTCCGTGGGTCTTACTGTAACGGGTTTGTCGGGAAATATACGTACCCATATTTTTCCTCCACGGCGCACATATCGTGTCATTGCGCGTCGCCCCGCTTCTATTTGTCTAGATGTGATCCAAGCGGGTTCAAGTGCCTGAAGAGCATATCTACCGAAACAAATATGATTGCCTCGATAAGATATTCCCTTCATTCTTCCTCTATGTTGTTTACGGAATCTGGTTCTTTTGGGGTTATAGTTGATGGTTGTTTCTCAATCCCATCTCTACTGCAGAACCGGACATGAGAGTTTCTTCTCATCCAGCTCCTCGCGAATGAAACGATTACATAAAATAAATATTACAGATACACATGTATTTATTGAATAATACACTAAATCATGGGATTTATTGATATTGAATCTGTCAGTGGGAATCTGGATATTTTGTATATACAGCTAGACGTAATTATAGAAGATAATGCTTTGATTTTTTATAACGAATCCTTTCTTTCTTTTACCGAATCGGCAAAAATATTGCAATTCAATAAGGGTTGGGTTTTCGCGGGCGAATATTTACTCTTTCACTATCTGTTCCATTCGTAGGGTCAACCCATAGCTGCTCAGAATAAATCAAATCAATTGGTTCCTGGTTGGTTCCGCCATCCCACTCAATGAATCATTAGGATTCGTTTTCATTCAATAGAATCTTCTGCAGTCACAGGTTCCGTCGTTCCCATAGCTTCTTC